TCTTACATTTTTATTACTATTTTCATTACTATTAATTCGATATGTGTTTAAAAAATAAGTTTTTTCATTGTTTTTCGTCGTTAATAAATATAATAAACGCAAATTTTTTTTAATAATTTCGGGTCCTTCTTTATCTTTACCCCATAGAGACATTGAATAGAACGAACTGCTTTTTTTGCCACTGTAAGTTTGAAAATAAACGTTTAAATGTCCTTCAAAAGCAAGTAAATAAATCCGAAACATATAAAATGCAGTTAATCCTGCTGTGGACCAAGCTATTATTGCAAAAATAGGTGAATACAACCAACTATCATTAAGAATTTCATCTTTGGACCAAAAACAAGCAAGGGGTGGAATACCAGAAAGAGAAAGTGTACCCAATAAAAAAGCAGTTTTTGTAATTGGTACATGTTTTCTTAAACCGCCCATAAGAACCATATTCTGACTTTTATCTGGAGAATATCCAACAATAGCTTCCATCGCATGAATAATTGATCCAGATCCTAAGAACAACAATGCCTTCGAATAAGCATGAGTAATCAAATGAAATAAAGCAGCTCGATAAGACCCCATACCTAGAGCTAACATCATATAACCCAATTGAGACATTGTAGAATAAGCTAAGCTTTTCTTAATATCTTTTTGAGCAAGAGCTAAAGTGGCTCCTAAAAATAATGTTATTATACCTATCAAAGCTATTAGATTTAGAATGTAAGGTATAACTATGAAAAGAGGAAGAAGCCGAGCTACAAGAAAAATTCCTGCTGCTACCATAGTAGCGGCATGTATAAGAGCCGAAATGGGGGTAGGCCCTTCCATGGCATCAGGTAACCATACATGAAGGGGAAATTGGGCGGATTTAGCAACAGCGCCGGCAAATAATAGGGAGGCGCATAAAGTAACAAATAAAAAATTAACTTCATTATTATAAACCAAGTTATTGAATATTTCAAACAAATCCCGAAATTCGAAAGTACCTGTTATCCAATAAAAACCCAAAATTCCTAATAATAAACCAAAATCCCCGACACGATTAGTTACAAACGCTTTTTGACAAGCATTCGCGGCACTGGGTCGTGTGAACCAAAAACCTATTAATAGATAAGAACACACTCCAACTAATTCCCAAAAAATATAAATTTGTATCAAATTAGAACTAGTAACTAATCCCAACATTGAAGTATTGGAAAAACTCATATAAGCAAAAAATCTCAAATATCCCCGATCATGAGACATATAATTGTCACTATAAATAAGAACCATAATTCCAACAGTAGTGATTAATATCGACATAATAGAAGTAAGTGGATCAACCAAGCAGCCAAATTCTAAAGAAAAATCATTATTGATGGTCCAAGACCATACATATTGATAGACAGAATTATTATTTATTTGCTGAATAGAAAAAAGGGCTGAAAAAACCATAACTATACTTAATAATAAAACACTAGGAAAAGCCCACATACGGCGAAGATTTTTTGTTGCCGTTGGAAAAAGTAGAAGTCCTGTTCCAATTAAGATAGGAACTGGAAGTGGAATGAAAGGTATAATCCATGAATATTGATATGTATATTCCATAAAAAAAAAAAAAAAAAAAAAAATTTATCTTAATTAATTGTTTCTGAGTCACCGGTTCTTATTTCTTTTCTTTTGAAAGGGGTCGGTTAATAAAAAAAAAATTAAGATATATAAAATAAAACTTAAATAGAATTTTCTAGCCTTAATTATTCTGAATCTTTCCAAACTACTTCAAATATTTAAAATCAAGAGGTTATAATTGGTCAAATGATATAAATAAGTCACTAGTGAAAAATAAATACGTATTTAATTTTATTAATACTGAATTGTTAATATTAAATTCAAATTTTTAAATAAAATTTTATGAAGATCAAAAATGAAAATTCTAATTTTCATTTTAATTATTACGTATTACAATAATTTTTTTATATCTATAGAACAAGGATAAATAATTATACCAAAAACAGTATTTGATATGAATCATAAAGCCCATAACTAAAACTATTTATTGTAATTCGGTTATTTAGAATCATTAACCAATTTGTTTTGTAACTAATTCTTTGTCTTCCATTACAATAAAAGCTATTTGTAGGAAATGCTATGATATCCAACACTTTAATTTTACGGAAAAAAAAAAAGGGGGGGCAAATAAAATGCCTTTAAATTTTGTATTTTGTATCCTTTAACAGATTAACTACTAGTCTCATTTGATAATTCAAATTTTGTGGACTCTTTCTTCGAGCTTGAACAATTAAATTAATATTAAATTAATTAATATAATAGAAAAAATTATTAAAGTTTTTTTATTTTTTAATTAAGCGGGAGAAGGGTTGGTTTATTAAACTTTTCGATTTTTTTATTACATGTATAAATGTAACACGACGAAAATAGAAAGAAAACGGACAATCTTTCTTTTTTTTTTTTTTTTTTTTTATCAACTTCAATCTATTTGGCATAGTGTACCTTATCATTCTTATTAATATTTTATGTGATTTTTAACCCCCCCCCTTTTTTTTGGAGTCTAATTTAGAGAAAAAATAGATAGAGAATAGTAAAGAACAATTGATTTTGAACAATAGATGTCTTTCACATCCAACCGAAAAACCTATTATAACTTTTTAATGGCAGTTCCAAAAAAGCGCACCTCTATTTCAAAAAAACGTATTCGTAAAAATATTTGGAAAAGGAAGGGATATAGGGCAGCATTGAAAGCTTTTTCGTTAGCGAAATCTCTTTCTACCGGGAGTTCAAAAAGTTTTTTTTGTGTAACAAATAAATAATCTGAATCGTTCTAATAACTAATAAAGTGATATAATTTTGTTTATAGTTTATTTATAAGATTTATAAGTTATAAAAATGATAAATAACATTTATCAATTATAATTAATATTAACATCATAATAGTATAGTAAAAGAATAAATATTAATATATAAGATAAATTACAATATAAACAATATACATTAAAAAAAAAATAAATAAAAAAGAATTAGTCTCATAATGTTTTAATTTAAAACGAATATAAAATTGAATTTGTTTTACTTTAATTTGAAGCCAAATGTTTCTTTCGTTTCTGATATAGATAAAAATTCTGTTGTCTACTGAATTCTAAAAATGAATGGTACTTTTTTGTTTGAAAAAAGGGTAAACGCAAGCGCAAGGTTTCGCCTTTCATTTTAGTATGTTTTATCATTTTCCGGATGGGGATTATCACTTTCCCCATCGCCCTTACTCAATAATAAAAAGAATTTTTTTTTAGTTATATTTTTGATTTTATATTATAAAGAAGAGGTCGTTGAAACTAATTGATTAAGTTTAAAATGTTTTTTATAATCTTTTAAACCATTATTTTGGGTTTTAGAAATTATTATCACTATATAAATTCCTTAAACCCAATTAAATTAATAAAAGCCCCGTTTCCATTTTTAGGTAGTTATATGATTTAGGTAGTTATATGACGAATGCGCCAATTTTGAGTGATCTATTTTAGATCCTATGTTTCGATTTGGAAGATCGATCAAGATATAATATATATATATTAATTAAAAAATTTAGAAAATATTTTGAAGTACGGTACAATTTCTATACGAAATTTTTTTATATGATTGATACGACCATCCCAAATACCTAACTTAATGGGTTTGCTAAATCTTAACGCAAATTCTCTACACAACAAAAAATCCTAACGCAACCTAACTATGCAAATATTTACATAAATCTTTTGAGTGTATCGCTGAAATTGTGTTAGATAAAAATTCTATTTTTTTATTAATCGATAAAATGAATTTTTTATTTTAGATTAATAAAATAAATGATAAAAGAAATTAATCATTAAAAAATGCAAACGAGGCAGAACATTTTTTTTACTTATATCCAGGGATTGAAGTAAAAATTATCTAGTTACAACTGTTACATTTTAGTTTTAGGAGAGCATAAAGTAATAGCCTACGAAAAAATACATTGTTAGTTCAGTTAAATAAAATTGACATCCTAAAATACTAAATAACTAAATAAAAAGATAATAATAAGAAAAATCAATATTATTAACAAGAAAAATCAATATTATTAACGTTAACGAAAACGTTTTAATCCCTAATTTTTAAACAAGTTTTTATTCATCAATTTGAATGGTTTCCTAAAAAAAAATATTGGATTGAATTAACTCCTTCAAGCTCGACGATTGAATAAAAATAGGTTATTATGATTTCGAATAAGCCGCTATGGTGAAATCGGTAGACACGCTGCTCTTAGGAAGCAGTGCTAGAGCATCTCGGTTCGAGTCCGAGTGGCGGCATGGCATCTTCTAAAAGAGTAAGTCCTATAATGAATTCAATTCCCTATTTCAATTCCTATAATTGAGGGACGCCCTTATTAATTTAATAATTTTTATGATATTTTCAACTTTAGAGCATATATTAACTCATATATCCTTTTCGATCGTTTCAATTGTAATTACAATTCATTTGATAATTTTATTAGTCGATGAAATCGTAGGACTAGATGATTCGTCAGAAAAGGGGATGATAGCTACTTTTTTCTGCATAACAGGATTATTAGTTACTCGTTGGATGTATTTGAGGCATTTACCATTAAGTGATTTATATGAATCATTAATTTTTCTTTCGTGGAGTTTTTCCATTATTCATATTATTCCGTATTTTAAAAAACATAAAAACCATTTAAGCGCAATAACCGCGCCAAGTGCTATTTTTACTCAAGGTTTTGCTACTTCGGGTCTTTTAACTGAAATGCATCAATCCGCGATATTAGTACCCGCTCTCCAATCCCATTGGTTAATGATGCACGTAAGTATGATGGTATTGAGCTATGCAGCTCTTTTGTGTGGATCATTATTATCACTAGCTCTTCTAGTCATTACATTTCGAAAATTCATAAGGATTTTTAGTAAAAGCAATAATTTAGAAAATGAGTCAGTTTACTTTAGTGAGATTCAATACGTGAACGAAAGAAACAATGTCTTACGAAACACTTCTTTTATTTCGTCTCAAAATTATTACAGGTATCAATTGATTCAACAATTGGATCGTTGGAGTTATCGTATTATTAGTCTAGGGTTTATCCTTTTAACCGTAGGTATTCTTTCGGGAGCAGTATGGGCTAATGAAGCATGGGGATCATATTGGAATTGGGATCCAAAGGAGACTTGGGCATTTATTACTTGGACCATATTCGCTATTTATTTACATATTAGAACAAATAAAAATTTTGAAAGTGTAAATTCTGCAATTGTGGCTTCAATGGGCTTTCTTATAATTTGGATATGCTATTTTGGGGTTAATCTATTAGGAATAGGGTTGCATAGTTATGGTTCATTTACATTAACATCTAATTGAATAAAAGACTTGACGAATATAAACATAGGACGGCATACAGGTATATATACGAAAACTTCATGTAAACAATCAAGAACCATTTGAATCATTTCCATTACTTGATTCAAATGGTTCTCACAAATTCAAAAGATATCTAGTTATAATAGAATTCCAATTTTTTTATTTTACTTAAAAGAATATAAAAGACTCATTTTTTTATTGTACAATCAACCATTTTTAAAATCATGGGATTTCAGTTTCATTTTTTGGTTTACTCACAAAAACTATCGAAAAAAATAATTGGATATAATAGCTTCGACCTTGTCAACTGATAATGATAAAACGAAATCGGGATAAACACCAATACCTATTACAGGTAAAAGGATAGAGATCGAAACAAATAATTCTCGCGGTCCAGAATCAAAAAAATAAGAGTTTGGGGCATTAAAAAGCTTGTATCCATAGAACATCTGGCGTAACATAGATAATGAATAAATAGGAGTTAATATCATTCCAATTGCCATTACAAAAGTAATTAATATTTTTGTCATTAAAAGATATTTTTGACTAGTAAGTATTCCAAAAAAAACTAACAATTCGGCAACAAAACCGCTCATGCCCGGTAATGCAAGAGAAGCCATTGATAAGATACTGAAAGTCGTGAATATTTTTGGAATTGCGATAGCCATTCCGCCCATTTCGTCGAGATAAACAAGACGTATTCTATCATAACTCGTTCCGGCCAAGAAAAAAAGCGCAGCGCCAATAAATCCGTGAGAGATTATTTGTAAAATGGCTCCGTTGAGTCCTGTATCGCTTATAGAACCAATTCCTATAATTATGAAACCCATATGAGATACAGAAGAGTAGGCTATTCTTTTTTTTAAATTACGCTGACCGAGAGATGTTGAAGCTGCATAGATTATTTGAATTGTGCCTACTATAATCAACCAGGGAGAGAATATAGAATGGGCGTGGGGTAATAATTCCATATTGATCCGAACCAATCCATATGCTCCCATTTTTAATAAGATTCCGGCTAAAAGCATACAAGTACTGTAATGTGCCTCTCCATGGGTGTCTGGTAACCATGTATGTAAGGGTATGATCGGTGATTTGACAGCAAAAGCAATAAGAAATCCAAGATAGAATATTATTTCCAGTGCTACAGGATACGATTGATTAGCTGATGTTTCAAAATTTAATGTTGGTTCATTGGAACCATATAAACCAATACCCAAAACTCCCATTAATAAAAAAACGGAACTTCCTGCAGTGTACAAAATAAATTTTGTAGCTGAATACAAACGTTTCTTTCCCCCCCACATGGATAGAAGTAGATAAACTGGAATTAATTCTAACTCCCACATGATGAAAAAAAGTAAAAGGTCTCGAGAAGAAAATGGTCCTATTTGACCGCTATACATTGCTAACATCAGAAAATGGAATAGTCGGGAATCTCGAGTAATCGGCCGAGCCGCTAAAGTAGCTAAAGTTGTGATAAATCCTGTCAGTAAAATGGGTCCGATAGAAATTCCATCTATTCCCAATCTCCAGTAAAAATCAAAAAAATCGATCCATTTATAATCCTCTGTCAGTTGCATTAATGGATCATCCAATTGGAAACGATAACCGAATGCATAGGTTGTTAGAAGGAGTTCTATTATGCATATACCTATAGTATACCACCGAATTATCTTATTTCCTCTATGAGGGAGAAAGAAAATTAAGGAACCCGCGAATATTGGCAAAACTACAACTAGCGTTAACCAAGGAAAATTATTCATGGTAAAAACAAGATAAACTTGGACCAGAAAAACCCGTGCTCAAAATAAATAGTTTTTGAGCGCGGGTTTTTGTCGGTAAAGGTAAAAAAATCAAATGTATTCAAGTAGGGTTTTCTGGAACGTATTAATAAGCCAGACCCATACTTCGAGTTGTTTCATGCCATAAATAAACTCGAACACTCAAGAAATCTGTCGGACAGGCGGATTCACATCTCTTACAACCGACACAGTCCTCTGTTCTTGGAGCAGAAGCAATTTGCTTAGCTTTACACCCGTCCCAAGGTATCATTTCTAATACATCCGTTGGGCAGGCGCGCACGCATTGAGTACACCCTATACACGTATCATAAATCTTTACTGAATGTGACATTTGGATCTATAAATTTTTGAATGTCAGAAAGTTTCGATCTAGTAAACTTGTAAATGAATCATATATTTAGACACCAGATGAATCAATAATTTATCATAATTTTTCTAATCAATCTACTTCTGGATTGACTCATGCGATAGAGCCAAGATACTTTAATTTCTTACATTTTTGAAAACATGTATTATTACGGAATGTATGGTCATGGTAATTCTAATTTATGAATATTCGAATTTATATGATTAATACTACTTATTCAACAAATTCGATTGATTGATACGAGTTGATTTTCTGTTACGATAAATTGATGAAACAATAGCCGGGCCAATAGCTGCTTCAGCGGCTGCAATAGCTATAACAAAAATTGAGAAAATATTTCCTTTTAATTGGCGACTATCAAAAAAATCAGAAAATGTTACGAAATTCATATTAACCGCATTCAGTATAAGTTCAAGACACATAAGGGCTCTAACCATATTCCGGCTCGTGATCAATCCATAGATACCGATAGAAAATAAGTAGGCACTCAAAACAAGTACATGTTCGAGCATCATTGACCAACTCCTTATCAATTTCGATTCATTTCAATATGAACTGAACAACAATTCAACAGATTCAATTGACTAGAATAAAAAAAAGTACGGAACAAAGGCAGATTTTCTATTGTTAATAGAATAGATTGAATAATTTCTATTTTAGACATAAACAATCTTTAATTAAAGGGAAATAAATATAATGTAATAAAACCGAACAGAGTTTAACGTGCATTGCTAATTCTATAAATTTTTTACTGTCGCGCCACGGCAATTGCACCTATCAAAGCGGCTAAAAGAATTATCGAAACGAATTCAAATGGAAGAAAAAAATCTGTTGATAAATGAATTCCAATTTGTTGACTATTACTTATCAAATCTTGCTCTATAATCTGGTTTGATCTTGTAGTCCAAATAATTCCGTACCATGACGTATCCGTAATAATAATCATGAGTAAAACAAAAATACTTGTACAAACTGGCAAAGTAACCACATCCCCAATGGTCCAAAGATTCAAATCTTTGTAATATTCTGAACCATTCATGAACATCACAGCAAATACGATTAAAACATTTATAGCTCCCACGTAAATAAGGAGTTGTGCAGCAGCTACAAAATAAGAGTTTAATAGAATATAGAATAAGGATATACAAACAAGAACCAGTCCCAATGAAAAGGCAGAATAAATGGGGTTGGTAAATAATACCACCCCCATACCTCCTAGTATAAGAACCGATCCCAGAAAGACTAAAAGAAAATCATGTATTGGTCCGGGCAAATCCATTATATGTAAAATAAGAGATAAATAAATAGAAATGTTTTTCATGACCTTATTGAGACCCGACCATAAATTTTTTTTTTATGATTTTTGAGCAATTCCTAATTTAATCCTAAGTAAATAAATACTAAGGGATATGAATAAATGTGAGTACTATTATTGGACTAATTTCATTCTTTATCTGAAAGAGTCGTTCTAATTCTAAACGATATATTTTAAAACAATTATGGATATATTAATTAATGGATTTTCAATCCAAATTAAGACGCGTTTCTTACCAACCAATCAATAGTTGGTATTTGTAGTTATTGACCAAACAACACGAAAGAAACCTAAATTCCTTCTATATTAGTTATTAGTAAAGTAATTATAAATTATTCGTTAATAAGAGATTTACTTATTTATTTGAGGCGAATTCAAAATTGTTCGAATTGTATAATCGTCAATTACTGACATTGGTAAACGACCCAAAGCAATTTGATTATAATTCAATTCGTGACGATCATAAGTAGAAAGTTCATATTCTTCAGTCATTGATAAACAATTCGTTGGACAATACTCAACGCAATTACCACAAAATATACAGACTCCGAAATCAATACTGTAATTAAGCAGCCGTTTCTTGCGAATATCAGTTTCCAATTTCCAATCAACAACGGGTAGATCTATAGGACATACACGAACGCATACTTCACAAGCAATACATTTATCAAATTCAAAATGGATTCGACCGCGGAAACGCTCCGCGGTGATTGATTTTTCATAAGGATATTGAATAGTTACGGGTAAACGATTTGCGTGGGATAAAGTAATCATGAAACTTTGACCAATGTACCTTGCAGCTCGTACTGTTTGTTGACCATAATTCATGAACCCAGTTACCATAGAGAACATATCGTTAATATATATATGAATAGTTTTATGTTTGTTTATTTCTCTTGTTTGAGACACGTTGTGAATATAGAATGTTACTTTACAGTGAAAAGAGTTGGAAAGAAGTTGTTAATAATAGATTACCGAGAGAAATAGGTAAAAGAAATTTCCATCCAAGATTCAATAGTTGGTCCATTCTTAGCCTCGGTAAAGTCCATCTTGTTGTGATAGGAATGAACAAGAACAAATAAGTTTTAGCTAATGTAATAAAGATACCAATTATCGCTCCAAAAACTCCACATGTTTTATTTATTTCAAAAAGCTCAGAAACATATATGTCCGGAATAGATATATTCCAACCTCCCAAGTAAAGAACTGTTACAAATAATGAAGAAACCAATAGGTTTAGATAGGAAGCAACATAAAATAACCCAAATTTTATACCTGAGTATTCGGTTTGATAACCTGCTACTAACTCTTCTTCTGCTTCTGGTAAATCAAAAGGTAATCTCTCACATTCTGCTAGGGAAGAAATAATAAAAATGATAAACCCTATAGGCTGACGCCACAAATTCCATCCCCAAAAACCATATTTTGATTGCGCCTCAACAATATCAATTGTACTTGAACTGTTAGATAATTATAGTCGGTGATACCATCACTGTTACCATCGCTATTACAGAACCGTACATGAGATTTTCACCTCATACGGCTCCTTGAAGGCCAGAAATAAATATAGGGACCGCGTCAGTATTCTTTTTTGAATCTTGATATGTTTGTAGGATGGATAACTATCGGCCGGTCCCAAATTAGACCAATTGAATTCTGTCTGTTATAATTATTTTAATTCAAAATTAAATAAAAAAAGTACTTCTGAATTGATCTCATCCTTTCTTTAATTTAATAATTTCAATAATAATTTCAATTCTTCTTTGTTCAGTAATAACTTAACTGTTCAATAAAATACTTCTTGTAAAAATATCAATAACCCGTTGGTTTCACGTACGAAAAAAAAAAAATTCTATATTAATTAATGAATTATGACACAAATTATATATCTATTAATATGTATATGGGAAAGAATAAAAGTAACAAAGAATAAAGAATAAAAGTAACAAAGAATAAATAAAGTATATCTTTTCTTTTTTTTTTTTTCGTTCCTATTCTTCTTTCTATTTCTGAGAAAAAGAGGGCTTTCAAAATAAAGTAAAGGATTATTTCGTTTCGAATAGTTATTTATTAAATCGGTGGATAGGAGTATACTCTGGATTGGAATCGTGTCATGGGGAGTACTGCCTGATCATTTCTACCAACTTAAAGCCCCAATTAGTATTCTTTGTTTGTATATTATGTAAAAATGTCCTTTTGGAAAATTTACATAATCTCCATTACTAATCCTTTACATATGTTCGTGTTTCTAACCATCCACTCGTTTTTGCTCAATCCCCCGTTATGCTAATACATAAAAATGATAGTGAAAACTCAATACGGTTGATCTTTTGAACCCGCTTCAAGTCAGGATGACTAATCAACCAATCTTGGGGGAAACGGTCTCTTCTGTTTATGTTTATTTCCGCTTAACTCTCTAACTCTTATACATAGAAAATGAGAATCAATCTTTTTACTGCGAATTTATATATAAGCTGTTTTCTTTCACTCATATAACTATTTGATTTAGTTCATCAACCCGAATAATGAATAAAAAAAAATTAAGATATCTACTCAATCCATTCCAACCCTTTCCTTGAAAGGAAGGAATAGAGAAAAGTTTCTGTCTATGTATCAACGAATCGCACGTAGAGATATTGATAACACACATAAAGTTAATGGTATTTCATAACTAATCGATTGAGCAGCAGCTCGTAGACCGCCTAAAAAGGAATATTTATTATTTGACCCGTATCCCGACATAAGAAGTCCAATTGGAGCAATACTGGAAATGGCAATCCATAAAAAAACACCGATATTGAGATCCGCTAAAACAAGGTGATATCCAAAAGGAACTACTGAATAGCTTACTAAAATTGATATGACTGCTATGGATGGCCCGATACTGAATAAACGAGTATCCCCCCTAGATGGAAAAAGATTTTCTTTGAAAAGTAGTTTTGTCCCATCTGCTAGAGCTTGAAGAACTCCCAAAGGGCCGGCGTATTCAGGTCCAATACGTTGTTGTATCCCTGCCGATATTTCTCTTTCTAACCATACAATTACCAGTACGCCTATTGTGATTCCCACTACAAGAGTCAAAATAGGAACAAGAACCCATAGAATTCCATAAACCTCTTTAAAAAATTCTAATCTAGAAAAAGAATCGATATCTTGTACTTCCGGTGTATCAATTATCATTTCAACGATCAACTTCTCCCATAATGATATCTATACTACCTAGTATCGTCATAATATCAGCCAATTTCATTCTTTTAACTAACCGCGGAAGAATTTGCAAATTGATAAAACCCGGCGGGCGGATTTTCCATCTCCAAGGAAAACCACTCTGATCCCCTATGAGAAAAATTCCCAATTCTCCCTTTGGGGCTTCTACTCTCACATAAAGTTCTTGTTTCGGCAATTCAAATGTAGGAGACGGCTTTTTACTAATAAATCGATATTCAAAATCATTCCATTCCGGATTCCTTTCTCTATCAAAGTATCGTATTTCTAAATTCTCATAGGGTCCCCCTGGAATTCCTTCCAGGGCCTGTTGAATAATTTTTACGGATTCTATCATTTCACCAATTCGGACTAGATAACGAGCCAATGAATCTCCTTCTTTTTGCCACTGTACTTCCCAATCAAATTCGTCGTAACATTCATAATGATCAACTTTACGAAGATCCCATTGTATTCCGGAAGCTCGCAGCATTGGTCCCGATAAACCCCAATTTATTACTTCCTCTCTACCAATAATGCCTACTCCCTCGACTCGTTCTAAAAAAATAGGATTTCGTGTAATAAGTTTTTGATATTCAGCAACTCTTGTTAAAAAATAATCGCAGAAATCCAAACATTTATCTATCCAGCCATGAGGTAGATCGGCCGCTACTCCTCCGATACGAAAATAATTATGCATCATTCTCATACCGGTGGCAGCTTCGAATAGATCATATACTAATTCTCTTTCTCTGAAAATATAGAAAAAGGGAGTTTGTGCACCAATATCCGCCATAAAAGGACCGAGCCATAACAGATGAGAAGCTATACGACTCAACTCCAACATAATTATTCTGATATAGCTGGCTCTTTTAGGTACTTGAATATTTCCCAACTGTTCTGGTCCGTTTACAGTTATTGCTTCTGTGAACATAGTAGCTAAATAATCCCACCGTGTTACATAAGGCAAATATTGTATAATTGTTCGATTTTCCGCAATTTTTTCCATTCCTCGGTGTAAATAACCCAATATTGGTTCACAGTCAATAACATCTTCACCATCTAGAGTAATGATGAGTCGAAGAACACCATGCATTGATGGGTGGTGGGGGCCCATATTGACTATCATGAGGTCTTTTCTTGTAGCCGGTATATTCATAGGTTTTTCCTCGATTCATTCTTTCATGAATTGCTGAAAACGAAAAAAAGTTCATTAAAATTCAAGATCTAATAAATCAAATAATTCAAAATGCCTTTAGAAAAATAAAATTAACGAGTTTTTGACTCCCGAATATCCAACCGATTAATTAATTCTTTATAACATATTCTATTTTTCTTTGACAAATAAGACAGTAATCGTTGGCGTTTTCCCAGAATTTTACGTAAACCTCTCTGAGATAAATAGTCTTTTTTGTGTAATTGTAAATGTGAAGTAAGTCTTCGTATCCTATTGGTGAAACTAACTATTTGAAATTCAACAGATCCTCTGTTTTCGTCTTTTTCTTCTTGTGAAATAACTGAGATGAATGAATTTTTTACCATAAACTGAAATCTTCTCTCCCCCCCTCTTTTTATTTTAAGATATTTTTTATTGATAGATATCTTTATTGATCAGTAATAATAATGCCCCTAATTTTTATTTGGTATATACAAAAATTTGTATTTCGTTATTAATTTCTAATTTTTTTTATTTAATAAAACTTACTCAATCCTATTTTCATTTTAAAATTGGATTTGAAAGGGGATACAAAAGTATGGTTGGTTTCTTCACTCACAAAAGATAAAAGTTTAGACCTAAAATAAGAAAATTTTGTTCATTCTAGATCTAATTGATATGTCATTGAATTAGTATCATGTATCAGAATGGAATGTAAGACAATGTATGCGTGCATCTCTTTGTCGTCATAGACCAGATATGGTATGGGAAATATAGGAAAAATTTACTATTAATGAATTTTCAATCGCGGATACATATGTATCCTTACCATACTGAAACAACTGCCATTATTGGTATTAAACCAATAACGATTCATACAAGCTAAATCTTCTAATCGATAATTGGGCCAAAGAAATAGCTTTAATTTTATAAGTTTTTTTTTATATTTTTTGCTTTTATCCACAACTTGACTGTTTACCTCATTCCCATTACAAAAAGATGCCTTTCTATGTCTATTCTTAGAATTTAAACAAATTAGAATTCGCAATTCTCTACGACGTCTAGGCGATAAAATATTTTCAGGAACAAACAAATCATAATTTTTTTTATATCTATTTCCAGTCATCTTTTGATGTTTTGTAATGACTTCATCAGAATTCTTATCAACATGTTTTTTTTCTCGGTATCTTTGATTTATTTGATGTTTACTTTTATGAACTAATGAAATACCGAGGGTTTGATACATAATAAATTTTCCATCATTTTTTATAGCTAGACGAATTGGTTCAATAATCAAAAATCCCCTTTTAATAAATTCTGTAAGAGTTACATCTTTCTGAATCGTCAAAATATCCAGACTCATTTCGCCCCTTTGAATAGAGGATATAGTAATTTCTCTTGGATTTATCAGTCTAAGCAGGAGACAATATACGTTGATGTTATTGATTATTTTTTTATTTAAAGAATCATCCCATCTCAATTGAAAATACAAATACCTTTTTAGGAAGAAATCAAACTCCGCTTTTGTATTTATCTTGTATTGCTTTTTATTTCTATGTTTTTTCATGTCCGATCCCGTATAATCTTCTTCAACATCTTTTTCTTGGTTTGAAAGAGCTGATTTAAGATCTGCTTGGCCCATGGATTCTTTTTCTCCTTGATTTCGGTTTTCTAATTCAAGAGATTTTTTTTCATTCGACGATATTGATATAAAAGGATCTCTTTTTTTATTTCCAGTGATGCTTTTGTTTTCACTAGCATTTTTTTTTATATTAGAATTAAAAAGTAGTAATTTAATTGGTATAACCCACGGTTTCATTTTATACGTATTATAAAGTCTCACAAATTCTGGCAAGAACCAAAGTTCCAGATTTGATATGGGACGACTTAGTATTTCTTCATTCATTCCCATCCAATCCAAAAGGGGTTTTTGATTGGATAGGTTGATTTTTTGGTCTTGCTGAAGTGTGAGATAAAAAAGACCCTTATTATTGATTTTTTCAATTATTTGATACTTATTAACCCTAGTCTTAGTATATTTATTACTGTTAGTGTCAGTATCAATATTGATCCAGGCCTCAATATCGACCTTCGTTTTAAGACAAAAATAGAGAATTCTCCAATCAAAAAATTTTCTATCCGTATTTTTATCCATATCTCGAATATCATCTTCTACCATATTAAATGATTTTTGTTTATGTGTGTTGTAATTATAAAAAATATCTTGGTTAGTTTTTACTTGTAATGGTGATCCATAAATTGAAGAGTACTTCTTAGTTTCAGAATTTATGGATTTATATGCTAAAAGATCATATCTATATTGTTTTTTAAAATTATCCTTTTGATTCAATAATAAATCCGTTTCCATTTTTGTTTTTTTTTCGTAGTGAATTAATTCATCTTTTTCATATAAATCACACAAATCTTTATATAAATCTTTATTTTGAGCTATACAGTTCAATATATTTCGCCATTTTTGTGGTACTACTCTAGACCATTTAATTTGAGATACATCACATTGATATTCATAATGACTCCTTAACCAATTTGTCCATTGATTCATTCCAGAATTGCGAAGATTCTTAGGTCTTAATTCGGAATGAAATAGTTCTTGTCTTACAACAAAAAAATCCTTTATTTCATTCTTAAGAAAAAGGGGGGTTCCATTATATTGAAATACGGATTTCAATTTCTCTAACTTAATAAGTTGGGTTTGTGATAATTTGTAAAATACATATGCTTGTGAAAAGTAAGATAAGTCAAAAAAAGTGTTTGAATTTTTTTGACTAAGACTAATATTAGTATTAGAAAGTGACTCTTTTATAATCGAAATAAATTTAATTAAACTTTGATTTGTTTTATTAATTCTTTCTTGATTTGCTTCATTACTGTTAATGTTTTTATTAATAATTTTTTTTGTTGATTCAAGAAAAAGTTGTGTATTGATACTAGGAATATTAATCATAGATAGAAAGATATCTATGTATATCTTTTCAATGAAAAATATTATAAAATAATGGGATTTACGGATTAATCGAGCAGTTCTTCTTTTTAATATCTGCCAAATATTTTTTTGTGATTCCAATCTTTTATCATCATAACTTATTTTGTTAGAACTCAAATTTCTATCTGAAGTTATAAATCCCTTTTTCTTGTCTTTTGTAATTTTTTCTATTTGCTTTATGATTGTGTTTATTCTATCAGTCAGATCTTGCATTTTTTTTTCTGTTAATGAATAATTTGTCCAATCCTGAGATCTAATTTGAATGGACGATTCCTGAATCATCCGATTACTGATTATTGAATCTTTTTTAATTTCACTCAATTCATATACTTCTATTTCTCTCAATCCAAATAATATAATTGGGTTTATTTTTGAGAGTTCTTTTATTATTTCTTTTATAAACAGAATGTTTTTAATGATCCATTTTTTTGGTTTTTTTGAGACATTTAGAAACAATTTTGTTTGTTCTTTAAAAATTCCTAGAATTATAAAACATTTCTTTTGCAATTTTTTAATTTTTTTTTTGAGTTCTTTTAAAATCGGTTCAAAAAATGAAAGTTTTTTTCTGGGAGAACCAAAAGGTAGTTCAGCTTCCATTCCAAAAATTGTTAAAAAACAAAAATCATTTTTTTGACCTTGCTTTTTCATTGGATCGTTAGAAGGGGCTCGTAACTTAGATCTGTGCCAAGGTTTAAGACGAAAAGGAAATAGGATCTTGATCTGAATGCCGTCTGTTAACCAGTTTTTTGGAAATTCTTTTTCTGATAATTGAACGCCGTTATAGGTACATTTAACATGCATTTCTCTATTCCAATCCTTTAAGTCCTCATACCATTCCGGAAATTGAAATAATAGTATACGGACGATATTTTTAGCTATTATCAATGAAGGTAATATAATATATTTTCTAAGAATTGATTGGGTTACTAATAAAAAACCTCTCATTACTTGAGCAAGTAAAATACTATCCCAGGCTTCCGCTATTTGTATACGCACTTTCTCCTTTCTTTTGTCTTCTTCTTTTTTGTCCTCCTCTTTTTTTTTCGCGCTTTCTTTTGTCTTTTTCTCTGTATAATTCGAAATTGTGAATTCTGTGTTTTTCCACATCCAATTTCTAAAAATTTTTTTCATCCGTTCAGAAATATCAAAAAAAAAAAAAAAAGATTTGTCTATTCGGTCCAAAAAAAGAGGGGAATGCGCATTTGCTTCAAAGAGTTTCCAAGTAACTGTTTTACGTCTTTGAGCACGCATGGAGCCTTTGATTATGTCTCGACGAAAA